GAATTGGGGATTGTTCGATCAAGTAAGGAAAACTCAATGGAATTCATAACTGTCTCAATGTTTTTTTTGTTTTTACTTTTTTTGTTATTATCTGAATATTCAGAAACTAAGACCACTCCAATGCTCCCTTTCGCCACGCATAAACTGAACCAACAATTAGTATAAGCATAAAAATGAAAGCTTCTATAAATACGGATACCCCCAATACATCAAAACTCATTGCCCATGGATAAAGAAAAACCGTTTCAACATCAAAAACAACAAAAACGAGAGCAAACATATAATAACGGATTCGAAATTGTAACCAAGCATCGCCCATTGGTTCTATACCCGATTCATAACTAGAAAGTTTCTCTGGTCCTTTGCTAATCGGGGCTAAAACTGCGGAAATTAGAAATGCCAAAATAGGAATAACGTTTGATATTATTAGAAATGCCCAGAAAATATCATATTTGTAAAGCAGAAACATAGACGAACTCCTTTGAATGGGAAAATGTACCGAATTCGTCGATTCGAATTGGAATTCATTGTCAAGTCATCGATAACTGGTCGGTCAAAACTAAAATTGAAAATTCTTTTGATCGAACCGTGCAGTTTCGCTTGTTTGTTGTGATGCCTCATTTTTAAGATTTCTCGAGTGTATTCCTATTTTCATTACACTTTCTTGGATTTTATTTCAATATTTCAATACAGTATAAATCTCTTATACAAACAAAACAAATAAAACTTTCTTCTTTTCACCTCGCTTCGGGCTTTTAGAAATAAAAAAATTCCAAATAGAATTCTCATTTTGATTTCGAATTTGGAAATTTCGAATATTTGAATTAGAAATTCAATCTATTTTTGATTCGATTTTCTATATCTATTTTGTTTTATGTTTATGAAAAGATCTTCGTTTTTCAAACTCGGACGTGTCGACAAATACAGTAATCTGTTCCTATATCCATGTGACTTACTAGTGGATTTGAGGGGAGGTTGGGTTGGAGTTTTTATTTTTAACCGAATTCTTGTTATGATTTTGCCTTCTTTACTACCCATAATCGAAGAGTTAGTGAGACTTCCTTTCTTTGGCATACCCACCTATTTTTGGTGAATTTGTGGAGGCAAAATCATCTGTAATTCACATACGAAAATTTTGAATTACTAAAGAAAAATGGGTTTGTTTATCCGAGATTCAACAAAAAAAAATAAGGATAAAACCCATTAAAATGCACTTTTGTTTTCCGTTTTATGTTCTGCTCGGAACGAGCCTCTACGAGCAAGCTTATGAGAATGATTTTATTTCGATGACCCAAGCAACTACGAGTGTCCAGTTACAAACAATAAAAAATACAATAATGAGTAAATAAAAACGATACAACTTTTTGTTTTTGTATTTCAATATTTATTAGTCTAAATATAGAATTCTATTCTAAATATTTAATTCTATATTCTATATAATTAAATAATTAATTATATAGAATTATAGGGCTATACGGACTCGAACCGTAGACCTTCTCGGTAAAAGAGATCGAACCGGTTCTTATCAAAATGATTCGAACTCTTTCAAAGACCCAACATGCATTTTTTTTTGCATTGGGCTCTTTCATTAACTGCTAGAAATATCAGTTAGTCTACCATATTTTTATTTTTTTTTTTCTTGACAGAAAAATAAGGAAATGACTCCACGTGCTCGGATTCATTATTTGGAGTCTAATATAGGAGCACTGCCAAAGTGTTTCAAAGAAAGGTTATCTTGACGTAGGTCTGCTTCTGGCCTAGATCAACCTAAGTTAAATGGAGTCTCTATCATCCTCATCCTGATTAAAGAATCAAATATGAAACTTCATACGCCTTAAGGTTCATAGGACAAAAAGAGAATTTTTGAGGTCCTTATACTCATTATGCCTAGCATTGAATAGACTAGGTATTCACCTTATCAATATCTCAAATCAATGATGGATTCCTTTTGGTTCCTAAACGGGCACCTGAATCGAACCGAACCCTTTGTCAGGCTATTGTTCTCTTGTTTTGTTCCCTAAAAGTCTGGAGTCAGACATTGATTTCTCAAAAAGACCAATTCTTTGATTGCATGATGGACTTCTTTGAAAAACATTGGCGCGCGTGTAAACGAGGTGCTCTACCTAACTGAGCTATAGCCCTTGTGCTTGTGATACCCTTTTATCATATTATGGAGATAATTTCTTGTCAAGATGAATATTACATGATCCAACATCATATGATCTTTTTGATTGCTATTGCTTAGAAGTCATATTGTATTTATAATCGATCGATGGGATGGGTCCCCTTTTTTTGTTTCTCTTTATAATGATAAATGGCCTACTTAACTCAGTGGTTAGAGTATTGCTTTCATACGGCGAGAGTCATTGGTTCAAATCCAATAGTAGGTAGAACTTATTAGATACCACGTTCAATGGTATCTAATAAGTTCTACCTACTCACTTATTTTGGATCTCTTTTATCCTATTTGATTTTCGAATTGAAACTGAAACTTTTTTCC